GACTTGTAAATCGATTCATAACCTTTCGGGCACAACCAATCTCTATTCGAACTCCCTTTACTTGTAGGAGTACATCTTGGATTTGTCGATTATGTTATGGCCGTAGTCCTACTCATGGCGACCTGGTTGAATTGGGGGAAGCTGTAGGTATTATTGCAGGTCAATCGATTGGAGAACCGGGTACTCAATTAACATTACGGACTTTTCATACCGGAGGAGTATTCACGGGGGGTACTGCAGAACATGTGCGAGCCCCATCTAATGGAAAAATAAAATTCAATGAGGACTTGGTTCATCCGACACGTACACGTCATGGGCATCCCGCCTTTCTATGTTCTATAGACTTGTATGTAACTATTGAGAGTGAAGATATTCTACATAATGTGAATATTCCACCCAAAAGTTTGCTTTTAGTTCAAAACGATCAATATGTAGAATCAGAACAAGTAATTGCTGAGATTCGCGCAGGAATATCCACTTTGAATTTTAAAGAGAAGGTTCGAAAACATATTTATTCTGATTCAGACGGAGAAATGCACTGGAGTACCGATGTCTATCATGCACCCGAATTTACATATGGTAATGTTCATCTATTACCAAAAACAAGTCATTTATGGATATTATTAGGAGGGCCGTGCAGGTCCAGTCTAGTCTACCTTTCGATCCACAAGGATCAGGATCAAATGAATGCGCATTCTCTTTCTGGCAAGCGAAGATATACTTCTAACCTCTCAGTAACCAATGATCAGATGAGGCAGAAATTGTTTAGTTCGGATTTTTATGGTCAAAAAGAAGATAGGATTCCTGATTATTCAGACCTTAATCGAATCATATGTACTGGTCAGTATAATCTCGTATATTCGCCTATTCTTCACGGGAATTCTGATTTATTGTCAAAAAGGCGAAGAAATAAATTCATCATTCCACTACACTCGATTCAAGAACTCGAGAATGAACTAATGCCCTGTTCAGGTATCTCGATTGAAATCCCCGTAAATGGTATTTTCCGTCGAAATAGTATTCTTGCTTATTTCGATGATCCTCGATACAGAAGAAAGAGTTCGGGCATTATTAAATATGGGACTATAGAAACGCATTCAGTCATCAAAAAAGAGGATTTGATTGAGTATCGAGGAGTCAAGGAATTTAGGCCAAAATACCAAATGAAAGTAGATCGATTTTTTTTCATTCCTGAAGAGGTGCATATCTTGCCCGGATCTTCTTCCATAATGGTACGGAACAATAGTATCGTTGGGGTCGATACACAAATCACCTTAAATCTAAGAAGCCGAGTCGGTGGGTTGGTCCGGGTGGAGAGAAAAAAAAAACGAATTGAACTGAAAATCTTTTCTGGAGATATCCATTTTCCTGGAGAGACGGATAAGATATCCAGACATACCGGCGTTTTGATACCACCAGGAACAGGAAAAAGAAATTCCAAGGAATACAAAAAAGTTAAAAATTGGATCTATGTCCAACGAATTACACCTAGTAAGAAAAGGTTTTTTGTTTTAGTTCGACCTGTCGTCACATATGAAATAACGGACGGTATAAATTTAGGAACCCTTTTTCCACCGGATCCATTGCAGGAAAGGGATAATGTGCAACTTCGAATTGTCAATTATATCCTTTATGGAAATGGCAAACCGATTCGAGGAATTTCTGACACAAGTATTCAATTAGTTCGGACTTGTTTAGTATTGAATTGGAACCAAGACAAAAAAAGTTCTTCTTGCGAAGAAGCCCGTGCTTCTTTTGTTGAAATAAGGACAAATGGTTTGATTCGACATTTCCTAAGAATCAACTTAGTGAAATCCCCTATTTCCTATATCGGAAAAAGGAATGATCCGTCGGGGTCAGGATTGCTCTCTGATAATGGATCAGATTGTACCAATATCAACCCCTTTTCTGCCATTTATTCCTATTCCAAGGCAAAAATTCAACAATCTCTTAACCAACCTCAAGGAACTATTCATACGTTGTTGAATAGAAATAAGGAATGTCAGTCGTTGATAATTTTGTCAGCAGCCAATTGTTCTCGAATGGAGCCATTCAAAGATGTAAAATATCACAGTGTGATAAAAGAATCAATTAAAAAAGATCCCCTAATTCCAATTAGGAATTCATTGGGCCCTTTAGGAACATGCCTTCCAGTTGAGAATTTTTATTCATCTTACCATTTAATAACTCATAATCAGATCTTAGTAACTAAATATTTGCAACTTGACAATTTAAAACAGACTTTTCAAGTGATTAAATTAAAATATTATTTAATGGATGAAAATGGAAAAATTTTTCATCCCGATCCATGCCGTAACATTATTTTAAATCCATTCAATTTGAATTGGTCTTTTCTCCATCACAATTATTGTGCAGAGACATCTAAAATAATTAGTCTTGGACAGTTTATTTGTGAAAATGTATGTATAGCCAAAAATGGACCGCCCCTCAAATCGGGTCAAGTTATACTTGTTCAAGTTGACTCGATAGTGATACGATC